CCCACCAGAGCGCCTTCTACTTCTAATAGGCCATGAACTAGATCAGAATTATTCTCAACGAGTCCATAAGACGTGATCCCATTTTTTTCATCAGGTCCGGGTAGAGACCAAAGATCTTGAGCGACCGATCCGGCAGAACAACTCAAAAGATAAAGAAGTATCGTTAATTTCTTCATACTCGTTCCAAGTTCGAAGTACCATTTGTACAAATAAGAATCCCCCCCGTTACATGATTTCTTCTTCATATAGATAGATATAGGATCTATGGAGCAATTACTTAGAAGTACATTTTTTGAAACAGCCCTTCCTATCTGATAGAAAAGGATCCCATGATCCTGAACCGATCTTACCTGAGATCGCAAATCCCAAGTTTGTCTATGAAGAACGGATCTAATTATATTAGTGTCTATAATGGATTTTTTTTGTATAATACTAATCGATAGGGCCTCATTGGTAAGTGCTACAAGATCTCCTACATTTGAACCCATTGTTGTGGACCCGAACCCATTAGTATGGAACATTTTCTTTTCCAAGTGAAATCCCCTAGTATATGAAAGAGTGAAAAAGTGTTTTCGTTGTTGTGGAATAAGAAGCCTTCGTATCTTAATGCATGTATTTAATTTATTCGGAGCTATTAGAGCTGGATCTACTTTTTGGGGAATATGAGTCGAAGCAATAACAAGAATATTTCTAGTGGAACATCTTTCACAATCCCTTGAGAGATAGTTCACTAAAAGACCGAGGGATAAGTAATTCGACTCATTCACATCCAGATCATGAATGTTTGGAATCCATATTATGCAAGGAGACATTGCTTTTGCTAATTCGAATTGAAAGGTGATATAAAATCGGTCTATTTCTGGCATCATATCCATAGTTAGCGTATTCATCATAGTTAGAAGCTCCAGCTCCATATCAAGGTCACGGTCGATATCGTCACTATCATCAATATCGTCACTATCGTCACTATCATCACTATCATCAATAAGAAAACCCTTAGGCTTGTTATCCAGGAACTTGTTCAGAAAAATTGTAATGAAAGGAACATAGGAGTTTGTCGCTAGGTATTTGACCAAATAGGATCGTCCAGTTCCTATAGAACCTATCACTAAAATACCCCTAGGGGGGGGTAGGGCTAAGCGGAGCGAAAAGGGTTTTACATGAGATGGGAAATGAAAACTGTTAGCCCCCCACAGGGTTTGTGAATAAGTAATTGTCTGATAATTAGCAAGGAATATCCGTCTTTCTGCTAAACAGGATGTATTTAACTCATAAATCATTAGATACTTTTTATGAATGTCAACTAAGTATCGTAAGTAAATTGCTCCTGGTTGTTCAATCATTTGATAACCAGAGTTATTCTTTGATAAATGATCACTATGAGTCAGACTCAATAGAATTTGATCAATCCTTTTTTCTGTTGTTAAGGTAGAAAACTGAACCAAGAATTCTCTTTCTTTATCATCAATAGAATCACTGTTCGAGACCCAGGATTCTATTTTATCATCAATCCAATCACCATTCACGTTTTTTATTTTTCTTATCAAGGAATAGATTGCTTTACTTGTATGACTTACATGTCTCGTATTTCTCGAAAAAGCGATTCGATTGATGGGATTTGGTATGATACTTATGAGATCGATGAGATTCAAATATTTCTTCTTAGAACGTATTGATTTGACCCCATAAGCGGGACCACCACCCCATAGCATGTTTCCACCAAAAGCAAAACTCCGTATTTCTTCTAGAGAATCTCCTAATTGTTCCAGAGCAACTAGAAAGAGATTCTTTAACCAGAAAGAATTCAGTTCAGATGTAGGATACCTATCCAGAAGTTTTCGCAACTCAATCATATATGATGGAATCATCAAAGATTTGACCTTTTCGAACTCTGTCTGTAACTCATGGTAGACTCGAGAAACAAAGAGAAGATGTGTACGAACGAGATATCCAGCAACAAGAAGAAGGAAAAGGATTGAATAGAGGAACTCCTGAACATTTAGCGATCTCAGATGTGTCGATATCAATAGTAACTCATTATTTCGATGAATAATTTCTTCGGACAGAAGAAGATTATGTAAAAAATTACTCGGAATCTCACTTATCAGATTCCATATCTCACTTATCAGATTCCATATCTCACTTATCAGATTCCATTGTGGAAGACACAATGGAATCTGACGAATTCGCCATAATATATCTGACCCATGCACATGACAAATGGATACAAATTTTTGGCTGCTACTTAGTATCGGCAATAGGTCTGAAAAAGTATTTAAAAATATGAAATTTAGATATTTGTACCCTGTTGAGGTAAGGAACCATGGTATATATGTTTGGAATAGATTCCATTTTGAGAGAGTTGAAAAAGCACTATCCTGTTGAAAGGTTCTATACATCTGCCCTTTCTCAAGACATTTTTTTAGACAAGGACTCCGTTTTTTCCTTTTTTCGGATGGTAAATATTTCTCAGAACATGGAGTATGAATCAAACCCATGTTTGAATGGAAATTGAGATACTGATGCAAGTTCTTCGCTTCTGAATCAGGTAGATTCATATCTGAAAGAGGTTGACAATAAGTTCTTTCAAAATGGTCTATTTGTCCCTCTGTTAGAGGTGTTCCAGAAATGTCTGCGATGGAGTAAATAGCTCCACGAACGAATGGATCGTATCGAATTGGAAAATGGAAAGATTTGTACAAGTTATACCCTTCGTCGCCACTTTGCGGAAAATCGTTAGGTATCAATATGTTAGATACCTGTGACTCGATTGGTGAAATAGTATCTCTCTCCCAAAAAGCATGTTTTTTTTTACCATCGCAAAAAGAAAATATTTTGTTGCGAATGAACAAGATATTGAGGAATTGTCTATACGTAAAATCATAATTATTGATACAGGCCTTTTCCACATAAAAAGGGAATCTTTTGTTACAATAGAAGCAGAAGTGATATTGATTATTCAAGAATCGAAGTCGATTTGCTTTATAAAAAGAGTATATCAATGAACTCCTATGAAATGGTTTCACGGGATTCAGCCAATTGTCTGGATCGTGGGATATCATTGATAAATAGGAATCTGTGTTATCAAAAGATTTCCTGCGATTCTTTCTAGTATGGAATGAGTCAATCATCCACTCTTGTATCTTATTGAACAAAAATGGTGATATTGTTCCTCCATGGATCAAGAATTTTGATTTTTGGGAAGTATCTTGGTCATCCAATAATAAGGGTTTCCATTTTTTCAAATGAAAGATTTGAAGACCTATTGATTCTAATAACTGATTATAGAGTGGATCATTCGGACCTTTCAATTCATAGATGTGGATCTCGGACCTATGAATGGGGATACCCCCGAAACTCACAAAGAAAAAAGGAAGTGAGTTAGACAAAAAGAGAAGAAACTTGGACAAAAAAAGAAGAAACTTGGACAAAAAGAAAAAAAGTGACTTAGACAAATCTTTTTTGTCGATAACCTCGGACCAATCAATCGAATATTGATTAATATGCAATCGATCAAACACTACTTGAAAACGGCTATTCTGCTCAGAAATGAAATAGTCCAAATGTTCCTGGAAATTCTTGCTCCCATTGGACCATTTGTATCTATATGCACTAGGATCCCGATTCATGGATCTCTCCGTTCGAGAAATCCAAATAAGAGGATCGAACCATTTCTTCTGACTCTTTTTCAAATTTGATAAATGTTGGTTGATCGTGTATTTCATTATAGTTCTATGATTCAGAGTATCATTTCCTATTTGATACCTTTGAATTCCACATTCGAAGTTGCGATTGAATCGATTCTTTTTAATGAATCGATTCAATACATTTCTTATGTAACCGTGGGTGCTATATTGGATTTGAATCAGATTTCGGATCAATCTATATTGATTGACTGCCTCCATTATGTTGTTGCTAGCAAATACCACTATTTTAGGTTTTGGATCTTCCAAATTATTCCCGCAAGAGGTCTGGACCCATTTTTTTATGATCCTTCGATAAAAAGATTCATTCTCTTCATAAAAAAGAGGAGGTAGAACCAATAAAGAGTGATTTTTCGATTCATCCCTGGAGTTGAATAACTCATTCAAGAAATGTTTTTGATCCAATCCGGAGGAATCAATAGAAAAAGCAAATCCCTTATGATACACCAGATCCGGCTCGGTTATTGATAGAGTGAATAGATCTACCATTTCTTGAAATATCTCTTCTGATTCCAAATCGTGGTGTAACGTGTATCCCCCCCTGTTCCGGTCATGGAATAGATGAAATAAACTCCAAAATGGATTTTGGTTCAAGAATGAAATCTTATTGGAACTGTCCAGTTCATCCTTCGGAACCATATCACATCCCGGATATGATGAAATAGGATGAATTGAGACGGTATTTTGTAAGTACATAATTATCTTGAATAAATTCACTATTTCTTTATTTTCCGATCGCCTGGAAAGAACAAGATGTTTCTTTTGTTCTTTCTTCAGCAATTTCTGATCTCTAGTAGACCTCTCAGTAGGATTCGAACCCAGATGAAGTTCTGACCATCTGTCAGAGAAAAAAGAACGAGTGGCTCTTGCAGGATTCCCAAGAAATTCTTCGATTTCTTCCGGAAGCAGATGATTATTCATCTGCTTCTCACGTTCCATGAATAGTCGGCACATTGAGGAATATCCAGAAAGGATTTTAGGGAATCGCTCTGATTCTATCTCTGTTCGTTCCGTTTGAAGAAAGGAAGGATCCCGACAAAGAATCGATCTTTCTTTTAGTTGTTGAATTTCTCTTTGATTGATCAATGTGTGATATTTCGAATCCTCATTCCTAATGGAATCGAAATGATCCTTGGATTGATCAGAAGATCCTTTCAATTGGCTAGAATCCGTTACTTGAATGAAACTAGATCTCGTGGAATCATATTGAATATTGGATGATACATTCCGTACCTTGCTAAAAAACCGATCCTTGTTTACCAACCACACATTGTCTAACCAAATCCAATTCTCCCT